GCTCGCGTAGCATAAATAAAGCATGACACTGAAGATGTTAAGATGGACCCTAGAAAGTTCCGCAGGCACAAAAGTTTAGTCCTAACTTTACTATCAACTTTAGCAGTGCTTACACATGCAAGTATCCGCCCCCCTGTGAGGATGCCCTTAGATACCATGTAGGTACCAGGAGCTGACATCAGGCACATGAACACCAAGCCCAAGACGTCTTGTTAAGGCCACACCCCCAAGGGAAATCTGCAGTGATTAACATTAAGCCATGAGTGAAAACTTGACTTAGCTAAAGCTATTAGGGCCGGTAAACCTCGTGCCAGCTACCGCGGTTATACGAGGGGCTCAAGTTGATAACAAGCGGCACAAAAGGTGGTTACGTAAAACATAAAACTAAGGCTAAACGCTTTCAAAGCTGTTATACGCTCTCGAAAGTATGAAAATCAATTACGAAAGTAGCCTTAAAGAATCCGAACCCACGAAAGCTAAGAAACAAACTGGGATTAGATACCCCACTATGCTTAGCCCTAAAATTTGATTTAAAACATATATTATATCTTCTGCCTGGCAACTACGAACACTAGTTTAAAAACCAAGGGACTTGGCGGTGCTTAAAATCCACCTAGAGGAGCCTGTTCTAGAACCGAAAATCCCCGTTAAACCTCACCCCCTCTTGTTAAACCCGTCTATATACCACCGTCGTAAGCTCGCCCTCCAAGGGACCAGTAGCAAGCAAAACCGGCACAGCCCCAAACGTCAGGTCGAGGTGTAGCGCATGAGGGGGGAAGAAATGGGCTACATTCCCTAGCATTTAGCGAATACGAATGGCATATTGAAACATATGCCTGAAGGAGGATTTAGCAGTAAGCAGGAAATAGAGCGTCCTACTGAAACTGGCCCTTAAGCGCGCACACACCGCCCGTCAATCTCTCCAAAAACATTGAATAAACCATAAATAAACAACCAAAACAATACCTGGAGGAGAGAAAAGTCGTAACATGGTAAGTGTACCGGAAGGTGTACTTGGAACAACCAGAGCATAACTAAAACTAGAATAGTATCTCTTTTACACTGAGAAGTCATTCGTGCAAATCGAATTGCCCTGATACCAGCCAGCTAGCCCAAACACTAAAATTCAACAAAACCCTATAAATAACCCATAATATACCCAATCAATTAAGGCTAAACCATTTTTTACCCCAAGTACGGGAGACGAAAAAGGAAATACCTGGAGCTATAGAAAAAGTACCGCAAGGGAAAGCTGAAAGAGAAATGAAACAAACCAACAAAGTAAGAAAAAGCAGAGACTAATCCTCGTACCTTTTGCATCATGATTTAGCAAGTTAAATTAAGCAAAGAGCCCTTTAGTTTAATACCCCGAAACTGAGTGAGCTACTCCAAGACAGCCTCTAGACAGGGCAAACCCGTCTCTGTGGCAAAAGAGTGGGAAGATCTTCGAGTAGTGGCGACAAACCTACCGAACTCAGTTATAGCTGGTTGCTTGAGAATTGAATATAAGTTCAGCCTCTCAGCTTCTTAACTCATACATTACCAAACCTAAAGAAAAGTAGAAACTAAGAGAGTTAGTCAAAGGGGGTACAGCCCCTTTGAAACAGGTACAACTTTAACAGGAGGGTAAGGATCATATTAATAAAGGAATATGTACTACGTGGGCTTTAAAGCAGCCATCCAATTACAAAAGCGTAACAGCTCAAACAACAACCCAACCCCCAAATCAGGATAACACCATCCAAACCCCCTAACACTATCAGGCCATCCCATAAACATGGAAGAGACCATGCTAATATGAGTAATAAGAGAGGTGCCCCTCTCTCCAGTGTACATGTGTAAGTTGGAGTGACAACCAACCAACTATTAACGACCACAACCTAAAAGAGCGCAATGAAGTAGACATAGAAAACTAGAAAAACCTTCAATTAAAAATCGTTAACCCAACACAGGCGTACAACAAAGGAAAGACTAAAAGGATAAGAAGGAACTAGGCAAAATTCATAGCCTCGCCTGTTTACCAAAAACATCGCCTCTTGACTGCAATATAAGAGGTCCTGCCTGCCCAATGACAACATGTTGAATGGCCGCGGTATCTTAACCGTGCGAAGGTAGCGCAATCACTTGTCTTTTAAATGAAGACCTGTATGAATGGCAAGACGAGGGCTTAACTGTCTCCTTTCCCCAGTCAATGAAATTGATCTCCCCGTGCAGAAGCGGGGATAACAACATAAGACGAGAAGACCCTGTGGAGCTTTAGACAAAAACCGTCCATGTTAAACACCACCAAATAAGGGAAGTAAAATAATGGTACCCGTTTCATAGTCTTCGGTTGGGGCGACCTTGGGGAAATACAAAACCCCCATATGGAAGGAAGCATTCACCCTCCCAATCATACGCTTCCAAAAGCTAGAGAATACAACTCTAACTAACAGAATTTCTGACCTTCCTTGACCCGGCTAAAGCCGATCAATGAACCAAGTTACCCCAGGGATAACAGCGCAATCCCCTTATAGAGCCCGTATCAGCAAGGGGGTTTACGACCTCGATGTTGGATCAGGACATCCTAATGGTGCAACCGCTATTAAAGGTTCGTTTGTTCAACGATTAAAGTCCTACGTGATCTGAGTTCAGACCGGAGCAATCCAGGTCAGTTTCTACCTATGATGCTATCTCTTTTAGTACGAAAGGACCAAAGAGAAGAGGCCCATCCCACAGACACACCTCACCCCTAATTTATGAATTAAACTAAACTAAACAAAGGGAAGCAACAACACCACTAAAGATAATAGTAAGTTAATGATGGCAGAACCCGGAATTGCAAAAGACCTAAGCTCTTCGAATGGGGGTTCAAATCCCCCTCTTAACTATGATTTCAACCATTATAATTCACGTAATCAACCCACTAGCCCTAATCGTACCCGTACTACTAGCCGTCGCTTTCTTAACCCTACTTGAACGAAAAGTCCTAGGATACATGCAACTACGAAAAGGGCCAAACGTTATCGGACCATACGGCCTACTACAACCTATTGCCGACGGCGTCAAACTATTTATTAAAGAACCAATTATACCACTTACCTCTTCTCCAATACTATTTATTCTAACCCCAATGCTAGCCCTCACACTGGCACTCTCCCTATGAATACCCATACCCATACCATTCCCCATTACTGAACTTAACCTTGGCATCTTATTTATAATAGCACTCTCCAGCCTGGCCGTATATTCAATTCTAGGATCAGGATGAGCATCAAATTCTAAATATGCCCTAATTGGTGCCCTTCGAGCAGTAGCCCAAACAGTTTCCTACGAAGTTAGCTTAGGACTCATCCTCCTCAATGTAGTAATCTTTACCGGAGGCTACACCCTTCAAACTTTCAGCGTGACCCAAGAAGGTATTTGACTAATTCTACCAGCCTGGCCCCTAGCCGCAATATGGTTTGTCTCCACCCTAGCAGAAACTAACCGCGCCCCCTTTGATCTCGCAGAAGGAGAATCAGAGCTTGTATCGGGGTTCAATGTAGAGTACTCAGGCGGACCATTCGCCCTATTCTTCTTAGCTGAATACGCAAACATTCTCCTAATAAATACCCTATCCACCATCCTATTCTTGGGAACTTGCCACTACCACCTTATACCCCAGCTAACCACCATCAGCCTAATAACAAAAGCGGTACTTCTATCAGTACTTTTCCTATGAATTCGAGCATCATACCCCCGATATCGATACGACCAACTAATACATTTAATCTGAAAAAACTTCCTACCACTAACACTAGCACTAACTATCTGACACATAGCACTTCCAATCGCACTAGCCGGCCTACCCCCGCAGCTATAACAGGAGTTGTGCCTGAATTAAAGGACCACTTTGATAGAGTGAACAATGAGGGTTAAAACCCCTCCAGCTCCTTAGAAAGATGGGATTTGAACCCAACCCGAGGAGATCAAAACTCCTAGTGCTTCCACTACACCACTTCCTAATAGTACATGCAAACATCCTAGTAAGGTCAGCTAACAAAAGCTCTTGGGCCCATACCCCAATCATATAGGTTAAAATCCTATCTTTACTAATGGGACCCTACCTAATCACCATTATACTAATATCACTAGGCTTAGGAACAACCATCGTAATATCAAGCCACCACTGAATACTCGCCTGAATAGGACTTGAAATTAATGCCCTAGCCATAATTCCCCTAATTGCCCAAAAATCCCACCCCCGACCAGTAGAAGCCGCCACAAAATACTTCCTAACACAAGCTGCTGCCGCCATAGTTATCCTATTCGCAGCAATTATAAACGCCTGAGCTGAAGGAGAATGATCTATAGACTTTACAATTCAACCCCTACCAATAACAATCTTATCTATAGGCCTAGCAATGAAAATCGGACTTGCCCCCCTACACCTCTGAATACCCGAAGTCATACAAGGTATAACCCTCCCCGCCGGACTCATTCTGGCCACCTGACAAAAACTAGCACCATTCGCCCTCCTTATTCAAATTACCCAAAACGACTCAAAGATTTTTATGGTCCTAGGACTCCTATCAATTCTGGCCGGAGGGTGAGCCGGACTAAACCAGACACAATTACGAAAAATTCTCGCCTACTCATCAATTGCCCACATGGGCTGAATATCAATTATTATCAGCTTCTCCCCACCCCTTGCCACCATAACCCTACTTATCTACTTCATCACAACAGCCTCAGCATTCATACTATTCAACCTAGTCAAAGCCACTAACATTGGTGCACTCGCAACATGCTGATCCAAAGCACCAATCGCCGCCACATTATCACCTCTCCTCATACTATCACTAGGCGGACTTCCCCCTTTCTCCGGTTTCATACCAAAATTGATAATTATTACAGAATTAACAAAACAACAACTAGGGATTATAGCAACACTAGCTGCAATCTCAACACTACTTACCATGTACTTCTACCTACGAATCGCATACTCACTATCCCTTACATTATGCCCAAACAATCTCCCCGGAACCACCCCATGACGCTTTATTAACAAACAACCTACCCTACCCCTAGCAATCGTAGCCATCTCCTCAATTATCCTGCTCCCACTATCCCCAGCTGCCCTCGCATTAACCACACTATAACTACCACAAACCTAGAAATTTAGGATAAGCACACAGTCCGAGCGCCTTCAAAGCACTAAGAGGGAGTGAAAGTCTCTCATTTTCAGTTCATAAGACCTACAGGACTCTAACCTATATCTTCTGCATGCAACGCAGACACTTTCATTAAGCTAAAACCTTACTAGATAGGCAGGCCTCGATCCTACAAAAACTTAGTTAACAGCTAAGCGCCCAAACCAGAAGGCATCCATCTACTTTCCCCCGCCTAGCCTTTACTAGAAAATAGGCGGGGGAAAGCCCCGGCAGGTAATTAGCCTGCTTCTTCAGATTTGCAATCTGACGTACTGGACCTCAGGGCTTGATAAGAAAAGGATTTTAACCTTTATCTATGGGGCTACAATCCACCGCTTAAAACTCAGCCATCTTACCTGTGACAATAACACGCTGATTTTTCTCAACAAACCACAAAGACATCGGAACCCTGTATCTTGTATTTGGGGCCTGGGCCGGAATAGTAGGTACAGGTCTTAGCCTGCTAATTCGAGCCGAACTAAGCCAGCCTGGAGCCCTACTCGGTGATGACCAAATTTATAATGTTATCGTCACCGCACACGCATTTGTAATAATTTTCTTTATAGTAATACCAATTATAATTGGAGGCTTCGGCAACTGACTTATCCCCCTAATAATTTGTGCCCCGGACATGGCCTTCCCCCGAATAAATAACATGAGCTTCTGACTTCTACCACCCTCTTTCCTTCTTCTCCTGGCCTCTTCAGGCGTTGAAGCCGGAGTAGGAACTGGCTGAACTGTATACCCACCTCTAGCAGGAAATCTCGCCCATGCAGGAGCATCAGTCGATTTAGCTATTTTCTCCCTACATTTAGCTGGTGCCTCATCAATCTTAGGTGCTATCAATTTTATTACAACCATCATCAACATAAAACCAGCAACTATATCAATATACCAAATCCCACTATTTGTCTGAGCTGTACTAATTACAGCCGTACTCCTCCTTCTATCCCTACCTGTCTTAGCCGCCGGAATTACAATACTCCTCACAGATCGAAATCTGAATACGGCCTTCTTCGACCCAGCGGGAGGGGGTGATCCTATTCTCTACCAACACCTCTTCTGATTCTTCGGACACCCAGAAGTATATATCCTTATTCTACCAGGATTTGGGATAATCTCCCATGTCGTGGCATACTATGCTGGTAAAAAAGAATCATTCGGCTACATAGGAATGGTCTGAGCAATATTAACCATCGGCCTTCTTGGCTTTATCGTATGGGCTCACCACATGTTTACAGTTGGAATAGACGTAGACACACGAGCATACTTTACATCTGCAACAATAATCATCGCAATCCCCACCGGAGTAAAAGTATTTAGTTGACTTGCTACCCTGCATGGAGGAAGCATTAAATGAGAAACCCCACTTCTTTGAGCCCTTGGATTCATCTTCCTATTTACCGTGGGGGGACTAACAGGAATCGTACTATCCAACTCATCTCTCGACATCATCCTTCACGACACATATTATGTAGTAGCCCACTTCCACTACGTACTCTCCATAGGAGCAGTATTCGCAATTATAGCAGGCTTCGTACACTGATTCCCCCTTTTCACCGGCTATACACTTCACCAGGGATGAACTAAAGTACACTTTGGTGTTATATTCTTTGGAGTAAATCTCACATTTTTCCCACAACACTTCCTAGGATTAGCAGGAATGCCTCGACGATATTCCGACTACCCAGATGCCTACACACTATGAAACACAGTCTCTTCAATTGGTTCTGTCGTATCACTAGTAGCTGTAATTATATTCTTATTTATTGTTTGAGAAGCATTCGCAACTAAACGAGAAGTACTATCTGTTGACCTAACCTCAACAAACATTGAATGACTACACGGCTGCCCTCCCCCCTATCACACATTTGAAGAACCAGCCTTTGTACAAATCCGGCCATATTGACGAGAAAGGAGGGAATTGAACCCCCGTGATATGGTTTCAAGCCAAACACATAGCCACTATGTTACTTTCTTCATAAGACACTAGTAAAGACACTTACATTGCCTTGTCAAGGCAAAATCGTGGGTTAAAACCCCACGTGTCTTGATTGAATGGCACACCCCTCACAGTTGGGCTTTCAAGACGCAGCCTCCCCCCTTATACAAGAACTTCTAGAGTTCCACGATCATGCTCTAATAATTGTGTTCCTAATCAGTACTGTAGTTCTATACATTCTTACTGTTATAGTAACAGCAAAATTAACAGACAAACTAATCCTAGATTCCCAAGAAATTGAAATCATCTGAACTATTCTGCCTGCAACCATTCTTATCTTCATTGCCCTGCCCTCCCTACGAGTCCTTTACATAATAGACGAACTAAATGACCCACATCTTACAATTAAAACTATCGGACACCAGTGATACTGAAGTTATGAATACGCAGACTTCCCAGATTTAAACTTCGACTCCTATATAATCCCAACCCAGGACCTAAACCCAGGCCAATTTCGACTTATTGAAGCTGATCATCGAGTAGTAGTCCCCCTAGAATCCCCAGTTCGAGTACTGGTCTCAGCTGACGACGTTCTACACTCATGGACCGTGCCCGCCCTGGGAATTAAAATAGATGCAGTACCAGGCCGACTAAACCAAATAACCTTTGTAACCAACCGCCTAGGGGTCTTTTATGGCCAATGCTCTGAAATTTGCGGAGCAAACCACAGCTTTATGCCTATCGTAGTAGAGACAGTACCACTACAACATTTCGAAAACTGAGCTCTTCTAATAATAGAAAACGAAGACTCGCTAAGAAGCTAAATAGGTACTAGCGTTAGCCTTTTAAGCTAAAAATTGGTGACTACCAACCACCCTCAGCGACATGCCCCAACTAAACACAAATCCTTGAATACCTGTCTATGGTATCACTTGACTAATCTTTTTAACACAAATTCCACCAAAAGTAATATCACACCGCCATCACATCAAACCGTCACCACTACTAAAAACAAAAACCACAAAAAACTCCTGAGACTGACCATGGCACTAACCTATTTCGACCAATTCATACTTACTTCCTACCTGGGAATCCCGCTTCTTCTCGTAGCAATCACCTTGCCCTGAGTACTGTATCCAAAAGCATTACCAATCATTAAAAGCAATCGATTATTGAACATACAAAACCAATTTATCTTTAAATTTGTAAAACAATTATTAACACCCCTGCCAGAACCAGCACACAAATGAGCCCTAATATTTACCTCACTACTAATTTTCTTAATAACACTTAACATCCTAGGCCTCCTCCCATACACCTTCACCCCAACCACACAACTATCCATGAACCTAGGCCTTGCAATTCCGCTGTGATTAACAACAGTAATCATTGGTATACGAAATCAACCAACCATAACCATAGCCCACTTCCTTCCCCTTGGAACCCCAACATACCTCATCCCTCTTCTAATTATTATCGAAACAGTCAGCCTATTAATCCGACCCCTATCCCTCGGCATCCGACTTACCGCCAACCTTACAGCTGGTCACCTAATAATACAACTAATTGCCACAGCCACTCTCGTCCTTCTCCCCCTAATACCAACCATTGCTATTACAACCTATATCCTGCTATTCCTCCTATCTTTCCTAGAAATCGCCGTTGCCATAATCCAAGCTTACGTATTCGTACTCCTACTAAGCCTGTACTTACAAGAAAACACTTAATGACTCATCATCAATCGCACCCATACCACATAGTAGACCCCAGCCCATGGCCCCTCACAGGTGCCACCGCTGCCTTATTTATAGTATTAGGACTCGCAGTCTGATTCCACTTTAATTCCATACTCCTCCTTGCCTTTGGGGGCACTCTCCTACTACTCACAGTAACTCAGTGATGACGAGACGTCATTCGAGAGGGTACATTTCAAGGCCACCACACCCCACCAGTACAAAAAGGCCTCCGATATGGTATAATCCTATTCATTGCCTCAGAAGTACTTTTCTTCATAGGATTCTTCTGAGCATTCTACCACTCCAGCCTCGCCCCCACACCTGAATTAGGCGGAACATGACCCCCAACAGGAATCGTACCCCTCGACCCATTCGAAGTTCCCCTTCTCAATACAGCTGTACTTTTAGCCTCAGGAGTAACAGTAACTTGAACACACCACAGCATTATAGAAGGAAAACGAAAACAAGCCATCCAATCACTCACCATAACAATCATCCTTGGACTATACTTCACACTCCTTCAAGCTATAGAATATTGCGAAACCCCTTTCGCTATCTCAGACGGAGTATACGGAACCACTTTCTTCGTAGCAACTGGCTTCCATGGATTACATGTAATGATTGGCTCAACATTCCTTGCCGTCTGCCTACTACGACAAATCCGGTACCATCTCACATCAGACCACCACTTTGGATTTGAAGCAGCTGCCTGATACTGACACTTTGTTGACGTAGTATGACTATTCCTTTACGTCTCTATCTACTGATGAGGAACATGCCTTTCTAGTATAAAATAATATGAGTGACTTCCAATCACCTAATCTTGGTTAAAGCCCAAGGAAAGACAATGAACATGATAATAATAATTATCATCAGCACTACCCTATCGATTATCTTAATACTAATCTCTTTCTTCCTCCCACAAATCAACTCATACTATGAAAAATTAACCCCGTATGAATGCGGTTTTGACCCAATTGGCTCCGCTCGACTACCTTTTTCCATACATTTCTTCCTAGTAGCCATCCTATTCCTTCTATTCGACCTAGAAATTGCCCTCCTCCTACCCCTCCCATGAGGAAACCAACTAGAATCCCCCCTACTAACATTTACCTGGGCCTCTGCCGTACTAACACTACTAACACTGGGCCTGATCTATGAATGAACCCAAGGAGGACTAGAATGGGCTCAATAGGCACTTAGTATAAAAAAAACATTTGATTTCGGCTCAAAAATTTGTGGTTAAAATCCACAATTGCCTAATGACTCCTGTTCACTTCACCTTCTCATCAACATTTATCCTGGGATTAACTGGCTTCACCTTACATCGATTTCATCTCCTATCTGCCCTACTGTGTCTAGAAGGAATAATACTATCACTATTTACAGCAATCTCATTATGACTCCTTCAAACAAATTTTACCACCCTATCAACAACTCCAATGCTTCTACTAGCATTTTCAGCATGTGAAGCAAGCGCAGGCTTAGCCCTCTTAGTAGCAACAGCCCGAACTCACGGAACAAACCGCCTAAAAAGCCTAAACCTCCTACAATGCTAAAAATTCTTATTCCTTCTCTTATACTAGTCCCGACCATCTATCTATCCTCACCCAAATGACTCTGACCAACCACTCTCACCCACAGTTTTCTGATTGCAACCACTAGCCTGACCTGACTAAAAAATTCCTCAGAGACCGGCTGATCTATACTTAACCCCTACATAGCAACTGACCCACTATCAACCCCCCTCCTAGTACTGTCATGCTGGCTTTTACCCCTTATAATTCTAGCCAGCCAAAATCACATGGCTAAAGAACCAATCAACCGACAACGAGTATTCATCTCCCTCCTAACCTCCCTACAATTCTTCTTAATCTTAGCCTTTAGCGCTACCGAACTAATTATATTCTATGTTATATTCGAAACAACTCTTGTCCCAACTCTAATCCTTATTACCCGGTGGGGTAATCAAGCAGAACGACTAAACGCCGGCACATACTTTCTATTCTACACGTTGGCAGGCTCACTCCCCCTCCTGATCGCCCTTCTGTCACTTCAAAACTCTACAGGAACTCTATCATTACTCATCCTACAATACTCAAACACCGACTGCCCAGATCTAATTATAAACAAAATCTGATGAGCCGCCTGCCTATTAGCCTTCTTAGTAAAAATGCCACTCTACGGAATACATCTTTGACTACCAAAAGCACACGTTGAAGCCCCTGTAGCCGGTTCAATAGTCCTAGCAGCCGTGCTTCTAAAACTAGGAGGCTATGGGATAATACGAGTAATAACCATACTTGAGCCAATAACCAAAGAAATAAGCTACCCTTTTATCGTCCTAGCAACATGAGGCATCATTATAACCGGTACTATTTGTCTACGACAAACAGATTTAAAATCACTTATCGCCTATTCATCAGTGAGCCACATGGGCTTAGTAGCAGGAGGCATTATAATTCAAACCCCACTAGGCCTCACGGGTGCCATAATCCTGATAATTGCCCACGGACTGACCTCATCAGCACTTTTCTGCTTAGCAAACACCAACTACGAACGTACCCACAGCCGAACTATACTACTTGCACGAGGACTCCAAACAGTACTTCCCCTGATAGCAACTTGATGACTAATCGCCAGCCTTGCTAACCTAGCCCTACCGCCCCTCCCAAATCTAATGGGAGAATTAACTATCATAACCTCCCTATTCAACTGATCATGGTGAACACTAATCCTCACAGGACTGGGCACATTCATCACTGCTGGTTACTCACTATACATGTTCCTCATAACCCAACGAGGGCCCCTACCAACACACATCATTGCACTAGAGCCATCCCACACTCGAGAACACCTACTAATAACTCTCCACCTCCTTCCCCTGATACTACTCATAATTAAACCAGAACTAATCTGAAGCTGAACCACATGTAAATATAGTTTAACAAAAACATTAGATTGTGATTCTAAAAATAGGAGTTAAATCCTCCTTATTCACCGAGAGAGGCTCGACAGCAATGGAGACTGCTAATCTTCACCACCTTGGTTAAACCCCTGGGCTCACTCGAAGCTTCTATAGGATAACAGCTCATCCATTGGTCTTAGGAACCAAAAACTCTTGGTGCAAATCCAAGTAGTAGCTATGCACCTCATCCCCACCATAATAACCTCTACTTTAATTATAATCTTCATTTTCCTCTCTAGCCCAATTCTATCCTCACTACTCCCAAAAACTCACAAACCCAAATGATTTGCAATCAAAGCTAAAACAGCAGTTATACTAGCTTTCTTTACAAGCCTAATACCACTGTTCATCTATCTCAACACAGGCTTAGAAATAATTACTACCACTTGGAACTGAATAACAATAAATACATTTGAAATCAACATTAGCCTAAAATTCGACACCTATTCAATCATTTTCGTCCCAATCGCCCTGTACGTAACCTGGTCAATCCTAGAATTCGCATCATGATATATAGATACAGACCCACACATTGACCGCTTCTTTAAATACCTTTTAATTTTCCTAATAGCCATAATCGTACTAGTTACAGCAAACAACATATTTCAACTATTCATTGGATGAGAAGGAGTGGGCATCATATCATTCCTTTTAATCGGATGATGACATGCCCGAGCAGACGCCAACACCGCCGCCCTACAAGCAACCCTGTACAACCGAGTGGGGGACATTGGACTACTACTTGCCATAGTCTGAATGGCTACCAGCCTTAACTCCTGAGAACTACAACAAGTTTTCATAACTTATAAAGATCTAGATATAACCCTCCCACTCCTGGGACTCATTATCGCTGCAACCGGTAAATCAGCCCAATTTGGACTTCATCCATGACTACCAGCAGCCATAGAAGGCCCAACACCAGTGTCTGCCCTATTACATTCAAGCACAATAGTTGTTGCAGGAATTTTCTTACTAATTCGTCTTAACCCCCTGATCGAAAACAACCAAACAATCCTCACAATCTGCCTATGCTTAGGAGCCCTCACCACATTCTTCACCGCCACCTGTGCACTCACCCAAAACGATATCAAGAAAATCATTGCCTTCTCCACCTCAAGCCAATTAGGACTAATAATAGTTACCATCGGACTAAACCAACCACAACTAGCATTCCTGCACATCTGCACACACGCCTTCTTCAAAGCAATACTATTTCTCTGCTCGGGGTCAATTATCCACAGCCTAAATGACGAACAAGATATTCGAAAAATAGGAGCTATGCATCAACTAACCCCCCTCACATCATCCTGCTTCACCCTAGGATCCCTAGCCCTAACAGGCACACCCTTCCTATCCGGCTTCTTCTCCAAAGACATAATCATTGAAGCATTAAACACTTCTTACCTAAACGCCTGAGCCCTAGCCTTAACTCTCCTAGCCACCTCTTTCACAGCAGTATATTCCCTCCGAATTATCTTCTTCGCTTCCTTAGAAAATCCCCGATTCAACACCCTTCCGCCCATCAATGAAGACATTACAACACTCACAAACCCAATCAAGCGTTTAGCCTGAGGAAGTATCATCGCCGGCCTACTAATCACCTCAAACGTCCTACCATTAAAAACACCTATCATAACCATATCCCCCCTACTTAAACTAGCAGCCCTCACAGTGACAATCCTGGGCCTATTAACAGCCCTAGAGCTAGCAACACTAACAAAAAGTCAAATACAAGCCTTACCCCACATTGCCACTCACCGCTTCTGTAACATAATAGCATACTTTCAACCAACAGTCCACCGCTCCTCCTCCCTACTTCTCCTAATACTAGGACACATAATTTCAACCCAAATTATTGACATAACATGGTTAGAAAAAACAGGACCAAAAGCTGTCTCCACATCAAACATCCCCCTAATCTCATCCGTCAGCAACATCCAACTAGGTAAAATTAAAACCTACCTAACCCTATTCATGATATCACTCGTTACAGCAACACTTATCCTCCTGTCCTAACAGCACGAAGCGCCCCACGACTCAACCCCCGAGTTAACTCTAACACCACAAATAGGGCTAAAAGCAAGGCCCACGTACTAATAAGCAACATTCACCCGCCAGAACTGTAAACATAAGAAACCCCTCCCATATCGCTTCGAAACACACTAAATCCGCGATACTCATCAACCACCCCCCAAGGAAATCCATACCATGACTTCCAAAAAAAACTAGAAACCAACACAACCCCAAATAAATAAACTAGAACATAACTTAAAACAGAACGATTTCACCAACCCTTAGGATAAGGCTCAGCAGCAAGGGCTGCAGAATAAGCAAAAACAACAAGCATACCTCCTAAATAAATCAAAAAAAGAATCAAGGACAAAAAAGACCCCCCATGTCCTATTAACATAACACAACCCGCTCCTGAAACTACAACTAAACCCAACGCAGCAAAAAAAGGAGAAGGATTAGAAGCAACCCCCACCAACCCTAAAATAAATAAAAACAAAATCAAACACATAAAAAATTTCATGGTTCCCACCAGGACTTTAACCTGGACTGATGACTTGAAAAACCACAGTTGTAATTCAACTACAAGAACTTTAATGGCCAGCCTACGAAAAACACACCCCCTCCTTAAAATCGCAAACGACGCCCTCATCGACCTGCCCACCCCTTCAAACATTTCAGCATGATGAAACTTCGGTTCTCTACTCGGACTATGTTTAGTAACCCAAATCATCACAGGACTATTCCTCGCTATACACTACACATCAAGCATCGAAACTGCATTCACATCAGTAGCCCACATCTGCCGTGACGTAAATTATGGTTGACTTATGCGAAACATCCACGCCAACGGCGCCTCATTCTTCTTCATATGCATTTACCTACACATCGGACGAGGCCTTTACTATGGTTCATACCTTAACAAGGAAGCCTGAAACATTGGTGTAGTCCTTCTTGTCCTAGTGATAGCAACAGCCTTTGTAGGCTACGTCCTTCCATGAGGACAAATATCATTCTGAGGTGCAACAGTAATTACCAACCTACTATCGGCCGTACCATACATCGGCGACACACTAGTCCAATGAATTTGAGGAGGATTCTCAGTTGACAACGCCACTCTTACCCGCTTCTTCACATTCCACTTCCTACTCCCGTTTATTGTTGTGGCAGCATCACTACTACACCTCCTTTTCCTTCATGAGGCAGGTTCAAACAACCCCCTGGGATTAAACTCTAACTCAGACAAAATTCCATTCCACCCATACTTTACTTACAAAGACCTTTTAGGATTTGCAGCCCTACTAATTGCCCTCACAGCCCTAGCACTCTTTTCCCCCAACCTCTTAGGAGACCCAGACAACTTCATTCCCGCCAACCCCCTCGTTACACCTCCCCACATCAAACCAGAATGATACTTCCTATTCGCCTACGCCATCCTTCGATCAATTCCAAACAAATTGGGAGGAGTACTAGCACTCCTATCTGCCATCCTAGTACTTCTGCTCGTCCCAATACTCCACACCTCTAAACTTCGAGGCCTAACATTCCGGCCCATTTCACAACTACTATTCTGAACCTTAGTGTCAGATGTAATCATCCTAACATGAATCGGAGGAATACCCGTAGAAGAACCGTACATTATCATCGGACAAATCGCATCATTCCTATACTTTTTCTTATTCTTAGTCTTAATACCACTTGTCGGACTACTAGAAAACAAAATACTAGGACTATCTTGCAGTGGTAGCTCAGTGCTTTAGAGCATCGGTCTTGTAAACCGAACGCCGGAGGTTAAAATCCCCCCCACTGCTCAGAAAGAGGGGATTCAAACCCCTGCCCCTGGCTCCCAAAGCCAGAATTCTCCCACTAAACTACACTCTGCCGCACAACATGTACTTAAAAATTTTAAATACATGTATGTATTAACACCATACATATATATTAACCATTTTAAATAATGTCTCGGTACATTAGTGATTAATCACTTATATAGGAGTTAACCATTCACTTGGCAATGTTAAATTAAGGTAGACATAAACCTAAATCTTAAGATATTAAATGAATATAATTCAAGGACTAGTCGAAATTTAAGACCGAACACAAAACTCATACAGTTAAGTTATACTTTGACCCAACATCCCGTTAAGAATAAAATCTTAATGTAGTAAGAGACCACCAATAGGTCATTTCTTAATGCCAACGGTTATTGATGGTGAGGGACAAGTATTCGTGGGGGTTTCACTTAGTGAACTATTCCTGGCATTTGGTTCCTACTTCAGGTTCATTAATTGATTAATTCCCCACACTTTCATTGACGCTTGCATAAGTTAATGGTGTTAATACATATGACTCGTTACCCAGCATGCCGGGCGTTCACTCCAGCGGGTAGGGGGTTTTTTTTTTTGGGTTTCCTTTCACTTGACATTTCAGAGTGCGCACGGTTTTAGTTGATAAGGTAGAACATTTCCTTGCGTGCGAGGATATAGTATGCGTTAAAAAGGTCTTTTTTTGAAGGGTTTCATAACTGATATCAAGGACATAAGTTATAAAAACTTCTCGAAGACTTCCAAAGAAAGGCTAAATGAATAAATCTATTCGAGTTCTAAGGATTCTGCGCGCAAACCCCCCTACCCCCCTAAACTCCTAAGATGTCTAACACTCCTGCAAACCCCCCGGAAACAGGAAAACCTCTAGAAGTTCTTAAATAAACTGATATATTACACTAATACTCTACTTAATACTAGTACTAGTAAAACATGCATCACTTATCACCCCAAAAAAATACTAACATACATAAACACCTGTAAACCACGAGATTACTGATTTATTTAATACTGGTAATTTACGCAGCGTACACAAATATATAATATTATTAAACCATCACAGCACCAACAACACACACCCCAACAAAACACAATATTATGTCGGGGCCGCCCTAAGAATAATTTTTAGTACCTTGACACACACCCTAACATACCATTGTGAAACTTTGCAAACTAAGCACCATCCAATTTAATAGCAATGTCTCGAGAACCTCAATTACTAAGATAACTCTAGTAGGCTCTTAACATTCAAAAACCCCACATAATGCAATTTTTACCAAAATCAGTTTTTTATAATATTATAAATTTAA